CATGAAAAGACGATGTCCTGACCACTGGACGAAAGGGACCAAAAAGCCATTCTTCATATACCTCAGCTCCGAGAATAGAAGTGGTTCGTTTTGTTTCTATACGCAATTCAAGATTTCGTTTGTGTTGATGTTGTCGATTTCTGATGTGAATTCGGCGGGTCGTCCCCCTCCCCTTTCTACGATCATAAAGCCCCCGGATCCCTTTATTTGTCTTTTATCCCCCCTGAACAGAATAAGTAAGGCCCCGTCCTTTCTAAAAAAAAAAGGGGGGGGCGAAGCGCCTGTTTGAAGTGGCGAAGGCCTATGCTAAAGTAAGAAAGAAAGTACGTTAAGGTTACGAAGTCACTTAGTCGAACTATAAAGAAAGGGAGGCTAAGGTTACGAAGTAAGGTCGGCTGGTTAAGGAAAGCTCAGGTTATGAAATCGCTTAGCCGTTAATTAATTAAGTAGTAGTGAGGCGTCGGTACGGAGTTGCGTCAGCTGTAGATATAGACTAGGCTAAGGGACGGACTTCATCTCTTCTATTCTCTTCACTTACACCTTACACTTCCGCTGAGTCTAACGAGGCTCAGGTGCGGAGCCTTCCACTGTGGACCGAGACTACACAAAGGTAGAACACCATAGAAACTTCGCTGACTTTATCATAAACCTCGATTTCGCTACGCTCAATAAGAACCCGGAATAGCGGAAATAGGTTCGTGTTCCGCTTCAAAAGTAAGTCGTCTTTGCCCAAGTGTGAACCGCAGACGACTCTCCAGCGGTTCCGTTCCTTCTTACTTTACTTCTGGATCAACCCAACCCGAATGGGAAGAAGAGGATCAGCCAAACAGCAGGCAGCTCCACTTTGTACATTTGCTGAGGCAGACCAATCCGGCATTTTTAAAAAGGGAAGGGAACTTCTCACCGAAGGAGGCGGTAGGAATGAAGGAGGCGGGAAGCTACCGCTTCTGGAATGCAAGCTTATCCTTGACTTTTTTTTAGAGCGTACCGCTATAATAAATAAAGCTTTATGGATGAAGTAATCGGAGTGACAAATGGTTACGGTTGCGGAAACCGGAGAAAAAGTCGGTTACCTTTTGAATCAAAATAGCGACGAGCCGAGTACTACGACTACAGGGGAGGGGGGGAAGCAAAGCTTCGTAGACAGCTTCGCTTCCTCGTCGCTTCTTTCTGGCGACTAGCTTCTCAAGTGGGTGGCTTGGTAAGCAAGCTACCTTCAGCATCGGTAAAATCCCTATCAATAATAGGCCGGAATGGTGGGGAAGGAGGCCCCCCTACTTCAATGGAAAGGGGGGAATCACCGTTTCACAGCCGCTCCTCTACAACTACCTTTCGCCCAACATGATCACGAACGAAGACAGAGAATTGCGTAGATAGAAGGACGAAACGAACCAACCCACTTGTCCTGATCGGAACGATTGAAGAAAGAAAGATAATGGTGGCCCCTTTCGCCCAGGGGGCATCGTCGGAGAACAATGTCGGGGACAGGGTGAGAACCTTCCGTCGGTACGCCCTTTAAGTGTTGGTTCTTCCATATTTAGATATGGCCAGATAGAAGAGATCTATATCTTTCTATCGATAGATAGATATATTGAGAAATGGATATTGATCTGGTTTCAAGATCTATGAACAAGAGATCCCTAAATATCCATTTGAAAAAAGAGATGAATAGATAGGGCGGAGCCAGCTGAAGGAAGGAGCTAAGATTCACCTGCAATCTTTCTAAAGCAACAAGCGAGAAACTTTACTTTGAGAAAGAAGCGCCTTCTATTATAATGTAAAGGCGCCTTAGCCTATCTATAGTAAGGGGCCTTTTCTTGCTCGTTAGCGCCCCCGCAATAATAAAATTAAAGTTTCTCCTTACTCTTTAAAGTAAGCAAGTAAACTTTAATTTGAAAACCTTACTAATAGAAAGGGGAAAGATGCGCTCAAGCATGCGAAGAAAGCTCTTCGAGCTTCCCTTATATTATAGAAAGGTTTGTTTTGTAGAAAGGGACTTCTAAAAATATCGCATAAAATAAATAAAATAAGTAGGGGCTTCAAAGCTTGTTGTAGTTTAGGGGTGCGCAGGTTTGGAACCCTATACAGGGGGCTAGCGCGCAATGGCTTTCTCTGAAAGGGGCTCGCTTCTTCAAGCTACGCTTGCTGCTTTTCATTTTGTTAGGAGTAGGTGCTTGCTGCTCGTCAAAGCCGTAGCTTGCTGTCTACTAAACGAGCCTTCACTGCCCGCCCGGCCCCTATCTTTAATCTTAAGTAAAGTTAAGTAAAATCAATGAAGTGAACAGCCCAACCTCTTTGTTTGAAGCTTTGCCAGGAAGCTTCTACTTGTTGAAGCTTTGCTTCCCCTAATTCCAAAACACAACAATAGACTTGCAACTATAGTATAGGAAAAGCTTATATTTGATAGCGGTCATATGGGGGAAAGGATCCGATCGTAGATAGAGACTTAAACCTGTGTGGGGGTAGGGGCGGATGTAGCCAAGTGGATCAAGGCAGTGGATTGTGAATCCACCACGCGCGGGTTCAATCCCCGTCGTTCGCCCATCAATAAATGGACCATTTGTTACGGAAAAACCTAAAAATAATTTTTTCTGCAAGTCATCTCGAGGCTTTCAAACGCATCCAAGCAATTGGTATGGTATCCGATTGATAAAAACCATAGATTCGCGTCGCCTACTTGCTGAAAGCACAAATAGAATTGCCGATCATTCATTGTATGAAGTTTTTAAGACCTCACTAATCGGCCTTACACTTTTAAGTTCATAATGAATGAAATGACCCAGATAAAATCTCCCCTCCTTTTTACTAAACCACGGGGAGCCCCGGAGTAGTTTACCGGGCAAATTTAGTTGTCGTGACGATACCTTTCTTATTTCTTAGTGGAAGATCGGAAAAGATTTCTCTTCATCACGAGACCGATCGGATCCGCCGTAGACACCCGGGGGACCCCCACAAGGCAGGCTAAAAGAGTAAGAGGACAACAAGCAAAGAGTTATGCTTTCGTTTCTTTGCTTTGTTGAAATTGAAATAAAGTTCTTTTAAAAGGGTGTAGGTATAATGCACGCAGGCCAAGTCAAGAAAGGGACTTCCTTGCTTTTCTTTCATAGTAGTCTTAATGACTAGTAGTTTGAAGCCTTAAGAAACCGGTTTTTTTTGGCACTCGGTTCCTTCGTCTTAAGTCAAGTTCAGTTTACTTTTTAGATTCGGAACTCTTAGTCGAGCTGATGGCGAGATCTTTTTTTTGTTCGGGGTTCAAGAGAAAAGAGAGGAACCACCACCCAATGGTGCTTTTACGAAAGCACGGTCACCGGTGGCCCTCCACCTTCTCGACACTATCGAACCAGAAATCCACTCTCAATCGTTCTGGAGGAATTTTTTGCGTATCCTGGACTTAAGGGCAAAAAGTGCCCTATCCGCGGGGGGCAGCGCCAGTTGTTTGTTTTCAAGTCAAGCCCCGTATCCCTATCTCTTTTTAGGTTGGCATAACAAAGAAAGAGAGTGCCAAGAAACAACACATACCCCTCACTTTTTGAAGGTTCGGGATCGTCGGGGAGCCCCTATAGACGTAAAGACTTGACTTCACTGAACCGGCACTACTATTTGTCGGCTCCTACCACTCGTCCCTCGTCTGCTCGTCGAGTGCGTCCCTGGCCCTTGCTCGTCTCTAGTAACCGATCGAGTTTCTTCGCCCCTCTCCCGCTTTTTGATTAGGGCGAGTCACTCAAGTCCCTCTTTTACGAAAATCCCGGGGTTTATGCGTTTTTCGGAAACTAAAGTAAGTCGCTCGTCAAGCTAAAAACAGAGGAGTTCCCTCACTACGAAAGGTGCCCCGTGGATGGACGAGTTCCTAAACTAAGTAAAGTTTCTCGCTTGTTGGGTTCCAAACCTCGCACGTATATGGGTCAGTCTCCTATCCTTGCCGCTGTTGACCTCTCTCCTGTCCAGCCACAGAGCAGTTCGCAGAAGGATCTTTCTCAGGACTACCGTCCTGCCTCAGTCTCCTCTCGTCTCCTTTCTTTCATTCAGCGACTGGGTGCGCGCTTCGCCATGAAAGATCTTGGTGATCTTCATTTCTTCTTGGGAATCGAAGCCAAACGTACATCGACTGTTCTAGTCTTGACTCAGACTAAATACACCTTGGATCCGCTTACTCGCACTGCAAGACTCCAAGCCGTGTCCCACACCCCTTGCGTCTGGCTCAAAGCTCTCTGCATACGACGGTGCTCCTCTCTCTGATGCAACAGAATATCGTATGTTGCCGCCCTTCAGTACCTCACTCTCACCAGACCTGACATTTGCTATGCCGTCAATCAAGTTTGTCAGTTCATGCACGCTCTCACCACCGTTCATCCCCGGGCTGTAAAACGCATCTTACGGTATCAGAAGGGTTCTCTTGGCCTTGGCCTAACCATCACTCCGGGACCGTTAACCACCTTCTTTGCATTCTCCGATGCCGACTGGGCTGGCTGCCCCGATAGCAGACGGTCCACTACGGGCTTCTGCGTATTTCTCGGAAAAACCTACTGACTTGGGTTTCCAAAAAGCAACCGACTCTTTCCAGGTCCAGTGCCGAAGCAGAGTACAAGGCACTCGCCCTTACTACCTCTGAACTGTTATGGCTTTCTTACTTGCTACGCGATCTAGCGGTGCCATTTCGCTATAAATTTATCCTGCACTGTGATAAAGCTAGCGCTACACACTCGGCGGCCAATCCTGTGTTCCATGCCCGCTCTAAGCACATAGAAGTTGACTACCACTTCGTTCGCCCTTCCCTGTCTCACTGAGCCGCCTAACCCAAGTAGCCGTCGGCCGTTCTGTTCTATCATTCCATGCATGGAATGTTCCTTCCCCCCTAGTTCACCACCCCGGTGAGGAAGGAGAGTCCCACCTCTTTGAAGTGCTAATTATTCCTTAGCGTTTCACACTAAGTAAGCAAGCTACCTCTCCCTATGGTCGAGCAAGTAAACTACCTTGCAGAATGGAAAGCCTTGGATGGTCTTGAAAAAGCCTTTGAAAGCTCAACACTCGAGTGACATCATTCAGCTCATAGAGATTTCGACAAAAAGATGAGAGTAAGGCAGCTTCTATTTCCTTTTTTTTTTAAGCGGATCCGGGGTGTGATGATGTCAGGAAAGAGCCACGTCACCTAGAAGTCTGTCTACTTGATTTGATGAGTTAGGAATAAAAACCTTAGCTATACGTAAGGGTAGTTTACTTGCTTACTTTAAAGAGTAAGGAAGCAGGGTGCTTCAAGAGGATAGGATGGAATTGACCCCAGTATGCCAATCCAAGTCAGAAGACTTAGTCTCAGAGTCAGTCAAGAGTCCTTTCCATACCGAGTAGGAAGGTCAGATCGATGAGATCGCTCAGTCGCAGTAGAATTGTTTGGAGTTTCCTTGGTGGACAATAGAGAGCCAAATCAGACTCGTGAGGTCGGTGAACTAGGTGGGAAAGCGCAGGTCAGCGCTGTGGAGATAGAAAGGCTGATGGATGGATCCTTCCACTGTCTTTGAACCGAGACTAGGCAATTGAGAAGACCATAGCATAGAAAAGCCTCTCTCTCATCCACTTTGAGCTCAATAAACAGCAGCTGGGCTGGAAGAGCGTCAATCGGTGCGTCTTTCGCTTCCAAAGTCTTCGTCTTTGCCCATTTTGCACTTCTCTTCTGCATACGACTTTCCACTGGTTCCATTCCTGATGACTTCTCCGAATGAAGGAAGAAGTCAGTGGGAAAGGGCCTGAGTAAATCAGTCGTAGGTCAATCCATCCAGGAAGACCCCAGATTTGTATCCTGATTGGTTCTTGCACATGCTTGCTTTCCAACATGAGCTTCTTCTGAGCCCTCAACATGGCAAATGAAGCCAATCTTCTTGGTTGGTACGGACCAGCTCGGGGCTTGCTTTCGTAGGGTCCAAATGGCGTCCGTGTAGTGCATCATTTTCACTCACTCTCTTTTTCGGGCCCCTCTGTGAACATAGGAATTGGATGGATGACTCACTCTCTCTTGAATGAGATGTCAAACAGGTCCTCGGAGCTCCTCTCTTTTGGATGACTGATCAACACCTGGTACTGACGAGCTACCCTATGATGAAAGCACAGACCTATCTCCGGCTGACTCTCCCGGTCACCGAAACACGGATGAGGGCTTTCTTTCAGAACCTCATTCACCCCTTTCTGTAGGTCAGGATCAACAGGATTGGTTGGGTGGCTAGAAGCTGACTGATCAGCTCGAAAGAAGAACGCAACGAGAATGATCAGGAAGGGCTGGACCTCTCTTGGTTGACCGAAGGCCCTACTTCTCTTCCCGAGCTCATGGACTCTGTTCATGGAGGGTAATTAGCGAATCGACTACACGGAACAATCAAGCCCCAATTCCCCTGGATGGAAGGGAAGAATGTGGACAGATGGAACCAAAGAGGAGCTCTCCCTGCTTAGCGCAGGCTACATTTGACCCCTAGATCATGAATAAGGTGTCCCCTACACCGGACCAGAATCTCCATCCCGATTGGGAACCAAAAAAGTGATTATCAATGGCTGGTTGAGCTCAAGCTCCTGCTTCTTGGTCACCACAGGAGCAGAACCAAAGCGAGCAGGACCAGTACCCTTAGTTGTTCTATACCTTGCAGGAGAGGGGTTCAAGTACCCGTTCGGGGATTTAGTTTATTATTACCCCCCCACAAAAATAAAACTCTAACAGCTAGGTTTCGAGAGGGCTATATCTATCTCCGGAACAGGGGAGGAAGGAGTTTTATTCTTTACAGCCCTTTCCAGACCTTATGTAATTTCCTTCGGTTGGGTTAGCTTTTTGGTAGGAAAGGCGGTAGTAGAGTTGCTAGAGGTCCTTCGCGTCACTCTACTGTTAGTTTTCCAGGCAGGGATGCCCATTGTTCCCTGCTCTAACTCCTCTGATTTCCCTTTGCTTTCTTTATTACTTATCGCACGTGCCCAGCCTCAACGTCACTTCCCAAACCCTTTCCCAGATCTATGAAAGGTGAAACGTTGAAGGTCCACAACAGGTAACATAAATGAACAAGTTTCTTTTTTTTTTTCGAGCTGCTGAGGGCCGGAGCTCGTATGGATACATTACTTCATTGTTCTATGGGGCGTTGCACTAAGCACATACTCGGATAGGGTCGCGAAGTGCAAAGCCCCGGTCTTTGACAACCGTCGTAAGGACAACAAAACCTATACTTATGTGTGTTCGACACTATAACTATAGGCGGGACCAGTTGTAGGATGAGCGCCGAGTGGCGTTCTGCTCGATTAGGCGAATGCGAGTGAGGGATAAGCTTTCCCCGTTCGCTAGGAGGGAAACTCAGAAAGAGTTCGGGCAGAAATAGATGGTGAAAGCCCCTTTCTATTATATTAGTAAAGCGCGCTCCTTGCATGACTCCATATCATTCATTATTAAAGATTAAAGCGAAAGCGACAACGTGTCACCCTAACCTTTAAATCGATAAACGGGAATGCGTTACCTAATAATGAGCAATGCTGGTAACGGCAAATGGTTCCTAACCTCATAAAAATCAGAGTACGGCATATCCGACTATCCGGCAACACGCTTGGATAAGTAACGCGATGAACCGTACCTGTATCTCTAGGCGCTATGATGTCTTATTATGTGGATCATGTCTTGCTTGAGGGTTCCAAACCCCGCCCTTCTCTAATAGGGGAAAGTACAGACCGGATATACGAGCGCCATTCTTCAGATGGATCGCTGTTCGATAGTTATTGTAGCCGGGATAAGCAGGCGCGAACTTCCGTATAGCGCCCTAGTTTTTTAGTACAAGTAGCTAAGGAGGTACGACTTGCGCCAAACTTGTGAAAGAATACTTGCTGCGCACCTGCCGAACAAGGCTCCTTTCAAGTCAAACGGAAATTACCAGTTCCGGAGGGACCAACCATTGTACTTCTAGGGGAGGGTCTAACATAGCGGAAGGCCACGGCTTTTGTGAGTGTTCAGCACAATACGGTACGGTATGCCACCAGCATAAATGGGGCGCACAAGAGCCACTGGCACGAGAAAGATTTAATGCCAGCCTGGAAGTGATTCGCTAAGTCGGGTTTTCCAGCGGCCGCCTATTGTAGAATCCTGGCTGCCACTATCATGTGCGTAAAGACTTACTGTATAGGCATACCGGAAACCATTTGGCAAGTCAAGGGACCCTGAAATCCGCTCCTTAGCTATAACGTTCCAGAGTCATGCAGAACAGACACTAACCGTCCTCCAATTACTATTAATTAATTGGACCTTCAAGGAACGAGTAGAGTACAAAAACGAAAGATTCGAGTAACCCTCCGAGCTAGGGATATAAAAAAAGGCCGTAGCAAGGAGACTTTAACAGACCGGTTAAAGTAAAGCCTCCACTTTCATAGAAGAGCGTCAGTAGGACAAAACAGAAATCCCAAAACTTGCTTTCCCGGACAATGTATATTGTGAAATGGTGGCGCTATAACAAATCCAGAGTACCTTAACTTGCGGTTGCCGCACAAAGCTGGTCACCTTAACCAGTCATACCCATTTATGGAGATTCAGGATCTGAAGAGCTCAAATTAAAGCCATGAAACAAGTAGCTACTCCTACTGCAATTGGGAGCTTCTTTTAAGCCAGCCCACAATAGAATAATTCCACCTCCCCTCTACCAGAGAATCCATGAATTCCTGGCACCTGCAGTAGCTGCAGGGATGGGAAAGACAAATAACCGGCCAACTATATATGCCTTAAAGCCTGCCCTCCTCTCATCTTCCTTACTCTAACAAGTAAGCAAGTAAACTACCTTAGAATTAACGAGATCTAGAGTCTTGGATGAATCCTCTTGAAACGGGTCGATCAACCCTAGAAGACTCGATGGCTTAACAGCCCAGTGAATAACCTGATTCAGAGAGATAACCCGGTCTTTAGACACTCGCCCTACTTCTAAGGATAGATAGACAAGGTTGGGGAGTACCAGATGCGGAAGCAGTTCCAATCCCAGCTGCTGAGGTGGCGCGGTGACAGGTGGGAGCAATAACAACAGAAGCTGCGGAAGATCCTGCAGTAGTATATTCGGTTGTTTGCGGTGGAATAGATTCAAGCGTCCGGGCCAGTAGATCCAGAGCAAATAGGTGTTGACTTAGTTTCTTTTGCAGTTGATTCTAATCCCGATGTTGATCCGACGCAACTTACCGGTGATAGTCGCAGCACCAAGAGCTTTCAAGGGAGGCAGACATGTATAGAAGCTGATAGTGGCATACCTTCTGGATCGAGGGTCCCACCCGGTAAACACCATACAGGCAAAATACCAGCGGGGGGGAGGCCCTTCTCACTCAAGCTCAAGCATTTACTTTTCTAGTTAGAGACCAACGTCTTGGGGCTAACGTGGGATCCGCTCAAGGACCTACTTGGTTTAGTAGAATATCTCATGCGTTCCCCGACTGGAGAAGGTCATTTTTGGAGGATAAACTGTGGGTCGGAAGAACGGGTTTAAAAGAAATATATATATTAGCTTGATTTTTATGCAAAAAGGACAAAACGGAATTGGATTTCCACTCATAAGGAAGGAAGGTTAGATACCTTTGACAGGGTTGTATTTTTGGTTGAAATGGGATGGTGTTCAAACTCCCGAAATGCAGTCTAGACAGCGGGCCCTTCCCTTTCCGACTGGACTGACTCGGGGAAGGGTCAATCTCCTCCGGAGCATGCCGCACAGCCACTCATTCGTCCTGACTAAATAGTAGAATCTATCTCTCAGCGATTCTTTTCTCCGCAAATCACCCCTTCCCAACCAGCCCGCCCGATCCATTTTGTAAGATCGGCTAATTCAAAAGGGTTAATCTGGTCCGAAGTTGTCGGAACGAATCGTTTGCTTTATCGAACAAAGCTTTATTAGGGTAGGGTCTTGGTTGGCCCCCTATTTTCAACCATTACAGCTGGCGTCGACCAGCTTTGCGATACGGACGGACACGAAGAAGAACGCAGGCAGCGGAAATGCAAAAGAGAAGAGCAAAGATTCCCGACCCAGAGCATGTTATTGACTCAACCACAAATCTGTTGAATGAAGGTAGCTTGCTTACTCTCAGCCACTAGTTAGAAGGAAATCCCTTGACTTCGCTTATGCCCTTATGGCCCTTATGCAGTACAGAAAGCAAGTGAGGCGGGCTAAGATTCCATTCGAAGTAAGGTGACAGGATTCGATGTTGCACCATCTTCAACTCTTCTCTGGATCCGGAGTTTTTCGAGAAAAGGTCCCATCCTTCAATATCATGATTGGGTCGACCGGGCCAGATCATGAGTGAAATATCATGATCGGGTCGACCAGGCCAGATCATGAGTGAATAGAAAATCGAAAACGTACATAGCAGTTCCAGCCGAAATACTTGGAATAATTCTACCACTTCTACTAGGAGTAGCCTTTTTAGTGCTAGCTGAACGTAAAGTAATGGCTTTTGTGCAACGTCGAAAGGGTCCTGATGTAGTGGGATCGTTCGGATTGTTACAACCTCTAGCAGATGGTTTGAAATTGATTCTAAAAGAACCTATTTCACCAAGTAGTGCTAATTTCTCCCTTTTTAGAATGGCTCCAGTGACTACATTTATGTTAAGTCTGGTTGCTCGGGCCGTTGTACCTTTTGATTATGGTATGGTATTGTCAGATTCGAACATAGGGCTACTTTATTTGTTTGCCATATCTTCGCTAGGTGTTTATGGAATTATTATAGCAGGTTGGTCTAGTAATTAGGGGGCGGCCGTTCGGTCGCCTATGATACTAGGACCAATAGGTCAAAAATGGGTTTGTGCCGCAGGTGTTGAACGATCTACTCTACACAGGTGTGGGCTTACAGGGCTAGGGCTCATAAACCCTTTCTTTCATTCATCAATAGGGCCCCGGTCGGTCACTTTTACGGGCCGGGATCGATAAGTGGAAGTCATAAAAAAGAGATGCTTCTCTTCGCACCTCAGATCAAGAGGAAGGGTAGCTTGTCAAGCTGGCCTATATATATCGTTATATTAAATAATATATATAATATAAAAAAAAAAAGATTCGCTGTCTTTTAACCGGCTGTTCTTCTTTGTCAACGCCTACTAAGGACCTATAGTATAGGTTCGCCTACTTGACTTATGAAAGATAATGAGAATGGGTTATTCAAAAAGGAAAAGGCGCTACTTAGCCCTACATTTTTTGAAATAAGCGGCTGAGTTAGCCTACCCTACTAATGTATTGTATAGTAGGGTATACTAGGCGAGCGAGTTAGCGAAGACGCTTAGGCTAATAGATAAGAGAGCGTCGGTGCGTAGCCTTCATTCTACTACGCTACGAAAAGGTTACGAAGTCACTTAGCTCGACGTTAGGAGAGTCAAGGGGGGAACGCCTACATAGAAGAACCGCAGTTCGCTGACTTTCTAAGGTCTAACCTTTCGCCCCCCTACTGAAAAGGGGCAAAGCCGCTTCGCACCACTGATAGACTACTTAAGATTCAATTCAAAAGGCCCTGCTTAGTTTCGCAAGCCTTTGTCATTGTCAGTCAACTAAGTGGGGCCTGAGGCCCCCTGCGAATCCGTAAATCTGAGGAGCATGCCGCAACAAAAGAATGGTCCCCTATGTATTTCATTCTTTCCGGAAGGGAAAAAAAGAAGTACCCCCATCATGGTGAACCTCTCCTTGTGATCGGGATGAGGTAGATGCCTCCCAGCCGGGGGGGCGGATCGAATCGAAGTTTCCTTAGGCAGCCACCGACCTACAGTTATCCTTAAACTTCCGTGCTTGGTGGAGAAGAAGCGAACAAAGGTACGCTCGCTTGCTGTCTTGTTCTCTGCCGCGAACTGGGATCGCTCGCCAGCTAGGTCAGATTGGAGCAACTTTTTTTTTGAGAACATATTACCCATATTCGGGGACAAGGGGCGGAACGACCTCTCGATCTACTTACTGCAGCCCAGGAATAAAAACGTCGTCTAGGCGTTCCCTGTTGCTCCGATCTCCCCTACGCCTAGGACGTTGTCTGGGCCAAGAGCCATAGTTAGTTGCTGTTTCCATTTGGTCGTTTTTCTTGTTGTTGATACCGGCAAGACCCAGCCAGACGATGTCTGCTGGTTGGTAGTGAGAAGACTCTTAGTACCTGCATACCCAAAAGGGGCGCTGATTAAAAAACAATCATTTGATTTAGTTTCTTGCTCCCCCTTAGCAGCGGGAAAGGAGTCTATCTATCTGCCTAGCTTTGGTAGATTTCCTCCAACGCAATCCACAGAAATTCCACGAATCCCTTGGTGGATAAGTCCGACGACTCAGCAGCAGTGCGGAATTGAGTTTCTCGTCTGGTGGATCTGATCTATAGTTAGGGGGCAATACATACCAAAAGGTTCGAAGAAGGAACGCGCATAAGAGTATATAACCAACCCACCCCTCTCTATAACCTATTCACATTAGTGAAGCGGCTGGATGCATAAGGGAAGTCAACCTACGAGCACGGAAGAGCGTAGTATTGCTGCCCCTCTCTAAGTAAAGGTAAAGTCTCTCCTTCAGCTAGAATGTAAGGAAATTGAAAAAAGCGCGGAAAGGGTCAAACGCGGTTGCTGGCATCGAAGAGAGCCGTCATCGACGATAAAGCGGGAGTTCGGACTTGGCGAACGAGCTCTTGCCGCGGGAGAGGAAAGCGGGGCCGGCTCAATGTTGAATTGAGAAATCCATTCAAGGGTCGGAACATTCTAATGCCGGAATAGGGAATACGGTAAAGCTGCAGGATCCATTGGTTAAGATCTGGCTCGGATGCTACTGGTAGCTAAGCATTTTGATCTGCTACTCGGATTGCAAGTGGTAAAAAAAACTGGTGGTTCTTCAACTGAATAAAAAAAAAAAATTGGTAGAACTACAACCGATGAGTCAACTCGGTCAAGGACTGCAACTTTTCTTAGGCGCTGAGCTATGCATGGACGCCTATCGAGCTTCGTTTGACCTGATTATGATCCCCTCCACTAGATAATATATATAATATCTCTTTGCCTTTGCATAGTATACGGGTCTGTGAATGGTGTTTATGGAGATACAAGGGGTAAACCCTTTCTAAAAAAACAAAAAAGACTATTGCACATCTTTCGTGAGAGAGGGATGCTAAGAACAACAGGCAATGCACTCTATCAAAACATAGCCATTTCTCGTAACATAAACAGGAACGCCTCCTCGAAACAACAGGGATGCTGGCTAGGACTGGTTCAATTGGTGCTCTGGCTGGGCCTGAGCGGAATCAACAACTTACATTAGCTTAGATGCAGCTGTATCCGCATTTCCACTGGGTCAATTGGATCTGATTCAATCCGCCTTTGACGCTGATCCACTAGATGCTGCGGAAACTCCCTTTGCTACTTTTTTCTGGGTCGACTAAAATTGGTGAAGCTTCTGCCTTCCTCGCTTCTGCTCTACCCGCCTCTGACTAGGCCTTTGCTGTTGAAACGAATGCTGTAGAGATGGTGGTGCCTTTGCCTCTGCTTGCTCTGCCCCTGTTTCTTAAATGATTTGTGGGCTGCTGCTTCCATTGATTAACCGGGTCTTCAACCACTGCTTCTGCTGCCTCCATCTATACTCTAGCTGGCTCTATATCAATAGAATAAACTGCAACTGGGGGACTTATACTGATGCTTTTGGTTCCGAGCCGACAAGGTAAACAACCGGCTCCGGATTGGTTCTTAAACCACCTATGCCTCTATTGCCTCTGCTTCTTTAGTAGGAACAAGTGCCCCTTAATTTTTTTATCACTTAACATTTTTGATAAGGGCCGGAACACCACTGGTGGAACAATGGCAGATTTCGGAACTGAGAGTAACTTAATAGAATGAATGCCGCTGCCCAGAGGAGCATAGTTGTTCCGATCAAGTAGTACATTAGTTCTCAACCTGAAGATATGCCGAGGGTTCGGTATTCTGTTAGGGAAAGGGGACTCCAAACCATGACTATTCCGGAGGTGATTTCACGATCTTATATATAACTAATCGAAAAGACTCCTTGATATGACTTTCGGGCAGTAGAGTTTGTTCGTGTTCATTCAACTTGAAATACAGTGACGGCCAACGCGGGTATCCAACTAGAGGGCAACCCATACCGAGAGGTAAGTTCCAATACGCCTATCTCAGGAGAACGAGGTTTCAAATTCCCCTTTCTGCGTCAACAGCTGATCCACGGCACGGAAGCCGGTCAGTAGTTTGTTAAAAAGAGAGACCCGCATCAGGGTAACCTAAAAGAAAGGAAGCCCGCCCTACGGAGACAGATGAGGATGTGAAAATAGCTCCGCCGGCCCTGGGGGACGGTAAGGCATCAATTCAGTGATCAGATTATGCGCCTGTTACAGCAAACCGAAGACTTTTATCTAGCTAGCTTAATGGTTAAAGCACAGGACTAGAGGCACCGAAGGTGATAGTGATTCGAACTCACTCCCAAATGGCATAGGAAATTACAAAAAGAATAGAAGAAAGGATTCTGGCTTATCATTAACAACAAGTCTTGAGCCCTTATCTCCCATGATCAATCCAAAAGAGCGTAGTGATCGAAATAAGTCATTTAAAGCTCTGTTCGCAGCCTCGGAGGTACAATGTGTCATGCTAAGGTCTGCACCGGCCTCTAGAAGCACAGAAATAACTATAGGATGGGTTGGGCCGCTACTTGAGGGCTTCCCTAAAGAGGTAGTTCACTCACTTTCTATTCTGGCTGAGAAAGGGAATATGTTTGATCGGTTTCATAAGTAACTGTTATTCGCCTGGCTTGGCTCGGCTTGATGCAGCTCTACTTTATGTTGATTGGATTATTCTTGCTTGTTCTTCGCTTTCGACTTTTTGGTATCCTTTTTTCCTACGCAGAAATAAATGCAGGCATAAGGTTCCTCCGGGTAGTTGAAGGGTAGCGCAATTCCTTAAGCAATGGACTTCTTCTTGGAGCTGTAGCAGCTGGGCCAGCAAACATATTTGTTTGTGGGCGATTTACGTACTTTGATTACTAGTCTAATGAGTGCCTCCCTTTTTGAGGAATTAAAAAAAAAAAAATTTAGCGGCCCGTTATCCAATAAAATCCATCCAGGTGTACTTTTTGTCAATAGCCATCCCTCTATACTTAGAATGAAAAGATCTCAAAACATACCCCTTATTAGCTGGGGGTCCCCCCCGCCTAGGGAGATAAACATAAACAGGCATAAACATAGTCGCGTTTGCTCCATACGCCCGAAGAGACTCGGCCTCTTTTCTTACTTAAGATGGTTTGCTTGCTCGGTTCGTGTCGTTCTTCTCCCGCCCTAGGGAGTAAACAACTTAACACATCGATACCATAGATCTCGTCAACGCTGAACAAACAACCTAAATGATCAACCGCCCCCTCTTCTGGGAAAAGTGGTTCAGCTCGTAGAGCCAAAGCTGGGGCTGTGTGGCACCTCGGTTTCACATAAGTAATAGCTCTTCGGGGCCGGTGATGCTTGATAAAAAGTCTCATCTCTCCCCTATGGGAAACCATGGGAATCTGTCATCTTCACGAAGAAATCATGCACGAAGGTCGGCATCAAGTCGATTGAAACCCTTGACTTCTGCGCTAAGATGTCCCCAACAAAAACAATATGAAAAGGTCTTATCCGCCTCTAAACAGCAGTCCATGATATGATATCAAAGTTGTGATACCGTACGTAGGCCATGCTACGTTGGAGGTCCTATGCCCCCCCCAAACAGCGGTTAAAAGACTTGAGTCGAAAAACCGTATGGAAGAAGCAAGCCTCAAGACTTATTAAAATGAATGCCCAAAAGGTAGGATCAAGGTGAAATAGTTCACAAGCCGCTAGGGTGCGGCACCGTTCGAACATTACATCCGGGGATTCAAAGGTTGAGATCGCATATCACATTAGTAGAAAAGATGAAAAGGTGCGCCTGTTCTGTCTAGGTAGCTTGGGATAGATGGTAAACACGCGATTCATAACATATATAATAAGAGTAAAAATGAATCCATCAATTCACTCAGCAACTCGTGATAATTGAAATGGACGTTGCTGCTCTATCTCTCAGCCAAAGGAAAACATCATATGAGATGCACCAATTAAGTGAATGAAAAAGTCCAATCGTTGACTCCGTCTTCTTTCCAGGTTTCTAAGTGACCGGAAGCCCGAGTGAAAGGCAGTGATTTGAGGGGTTGGAAAAAGCTTGAAAAAGCGCATTCGTCTTAGATCAAGATTCAGTGTGGTAAATGTGAAACACGTTCCCCAGCTCTATCGTAAGAGTAACGAACCTTACAAAGCTTCGCTTCGGAACAGATACTCTCATACTTCAATTCATGCGTTGGATGTATCTTAAGTTGCCTCTGTTCGAGGCCCTTTTCTCTAAAACAAAAATGATAATGATAAGAAAGAATAAGCTGCAATCGATCTCTAGTCTACGTCTCTTTACTCTACGCGAGAATGGGAATTTCCTTTCATAAAGTAGTAGATTTCTTCTCTACCTTTCCTTGTCCGTGGATATCCGGATGTTGAACCTTCTTCCTCGAGTGAGACAGACGGGATTGAAGAAGGAGTTTCCGCTCCTATACCAATGCTGAATGGCGGTACTACTTCCTAAAGTCGAGTTGTTGCGCCTGTCAAATAAAGTGTGGGTCTGTGTGATTGATCGTCCCCAGGCCCGTTCTTAGTAGTGATGTGCCGGCGCAAGCGGTTCTCCTTAAGATATCCCCCGGAGTTCGTGCTCTACCTTTTGTAGGATCTTAGTAGGAAGAACCATCGTATGAGATGCACCATCTAAGTGAATGAAAAAAAAACCAATCTACTTTGATCACCTGGAAGTTCTGTTATTTAATATTTGCCTTCGGGTTGACTTCCATCTGTTCAAAGGGTGTTGGTTTCACCTCCCTCTTCTGCTTCGCTTCGGAACTCTATTCTCAAGACTCTGTCTTCAGCACAGCTTCTTTATTCCTCTTAGCCGGATGAACCATTGGTAACTAGAATTAGCACAAGATAGTTTAACCTTTAATGCATGAAGTTGAGCAAGAACATAAGAGAGTTATCGCAAAGCAGCTTGTAGATCAAGAGAGGAAAAACGGGACGGCTAACCCAACTCCTTGCTCGAAAGAGGGGGGATCTTTCGATCACTCTGGTAGATCCAAGGCACGTCTTCATCAAGCTCTCGAACAAAGAAGATATGCACCAAAAAACAAAGAGAAGCTTTTGATTGAGGGATTTCTGTTTAGGGTTTTCTGCTGGAGCCATGGTTTCCGTCTCCGCAATGGTGATCCAATGCATGCGCCTGGGTCTCGCGACCCCATCTGCCTATTGTCTTCTTCTGTGAGTTTCGCCTGTTTTCTATCGTCTCTACTTTCGGAATTGGCCTGCCCCTTGATGGTCCTACGAAGCTTGTCTCACGCCCCAACGTAGCGTGTAGAAATCGGTCTTCTCAAGGCAGTTTACTTGCTTACTTTAAAGAGTAAGGAATTTTTGTTATAGATAATGGATGTCCTTGGCTTCATCTGCACGGTGTAATAAAGCAAGGTAAGAGGAGCATATAAGTCAGGCTGCTTGTGCTTAATTAATGTATAAGACTTAGATCAAGCTAGGGCTCGTTCGCTTAGCAAATCTCTAATTAGTCTTCTCCGGTGTCGGCCACAGCCCAAGAAGTAGTCTTTTCCCATTTGCTAGCAACAAGAAGAGAGGTAGGGATTCGGCGCTTATAATAAGAGAAATAAATCACGCGGACTCAAGCCAGCAAACAAAAGACTTTTTATAATATATTTTAGGTCGATCACGGATTCAAGCTATAGCAAAGAAGACTTATAGTCGATCCGATCCGGGACTGAGATGCAAAGACAGAGGAATACGGTAGAAGGAGTACAACAAGCAATCAAAGGAATGCAGGCGTTGGTAAGCGTAGAGGGGCTAGAAAGAGAAGTTAAGGTCGGTAGGCAGAACAGGGGGGGTTTGGGAAAGATAGTAAGTACTTCTTATATCAACCGCAGGCTCCCGTGCTTCTTACTTTTTTTTAGTACTATACCATTCCTCTATGCCATTCCCGCATTCACTCTATCCGTCCAACAAGCTCTCTCTCCGGCAGAAGACAGGGGTTTTGGAGGGAACTACTAAAGGTGTGTATAAGCCCTACATACAGTGTATGTTAGACTGTCCCTCCAGCCCAGCTGAGCTTCGCTATGAACTAATAGACTGAAATTAGCATATAATGAAAGATGGATTATAAGTACGGTGAAACCAGTATCCCAATTGTTAAGTCAACCATAAGGAAATCGGCACACATGAATGACTTTAATTCAATACTTCCCCGGTAAACTCTACAATAATGGGTTTAATCGATCGGTCTGAGGTCTGTGCCCTCTGTCCACAAAATCCTTTAATGAGATAGATCGGTCCGGTCGTACTCTTCCCGTCCACAAATGACTGTCTTGAATTAGTTCCTCTATCTTTCTTGCCTTGTAGCAGCAAGAAGTACACGGGAATCGATTTCTGTAATTCAATATACCCTCCCTTCGAGATTTCTTTTGAAGGTGCAAAATCTATAATAAATAGAAGTGAAATCCGCTTATGGTATTGGAATTTTTTAAAACATTGGCTCAATCCGTCCACGGTTATTTTATTGTGAATCCTGCCTTCGCCTTTTTGTTAGCAGCTCTTCGATCAACCCAGGAAAGAGTACCAGAGGCCATGTTTTCTAATCCAAAAGGTAACTTTCATGGCTTGAATGGGTCAAGAAAAGTAGGACCTTTCAAAAGGATCGTTTTTTGGGCTTGATTTTGAAGCGTAGTTTTCCACTCTATTTTCAACTATATATATAACAAGGAGTGGAGCTGGAGAATCTCCCTCCCCGGCTAGGCTACTACGTTTTCTTGTTTGAAATTCCAGGTCCGGTCTTCATTGGTATTTGCTTTTTGCTCACCCACTACGTTTTTTTTCTTTTTAGCTCTTCCCCCGCCCGGTCGAGCTGTCTGAGGTCGATGGTGCATCCGGTAAGCTCTTTCGGTATTCATCTCCGGAGCCCGGTCAGATGCTTCAATCCTTCATTCATATTCCGTCTAAGCTCTCATAGCATTCGTCTTTCTTCCTTCTCTGCTGTACATCTGTATTCTTTCCCTCGCTTTATAGAGATCTTGGCTTTCTGGTTTTTTGTTTCGGGGGTGCCGTGGAGAAAGAATTTAGGAAACCGAGCATGTAATAAGCGGAAATCAATACACAGGAAAGGAGTTGTACACGGGTTTGGTAAAGCATTCACCCTTCGGTTGTACATCGACCTGTCGGGAAACTCGAAAGTCTCCCGCAAGCGTCCCCTCTTAGGTTTAGGTCGACATTTGGCTTTGGCCTTGCTTGTTCGGTTTTGGCTCATTCTTTAATATGTTGTATCTTGCCATGTCTGCTCCGTCTGTTGGTATAACATATATGTCTTCTCTGGCAATAGCCAATCAAGAGGCCAAAGCTGGAGCCAAGCCAGCACACCGGGCGAGGAATCCCTTACTTGTTCGGCTGGCGGATGCCGTTCTTGCTCTTTATGAAGATGCAGATGCAGTATAATACGAGAATTTATAAGCCAAGTTCGGTACACCAAGCCGTTACACAAATCTCTTTGTTTCAAATAGGTTATCCCATATCGGCCGGCCAATCAACAAAGATCTGAAGAATGACCACTTTTTGAGCCTACGAAAGGAAATTCCATTAGAACATATAACAGAGGCGTGAATGGGGGAATACGATACCATAAGGAGTAATTAATAGAACTTCATATTCTACTACCCGAAGGAGGAGGTATATGGCAATAGCCAAGTTTACGATAAAAGAATAGGACAAAGGTATATATAAAAAGTCTGAAGTCAAGGTAGCAAGACGGTATGAAATTGTTACACGAGCAAGCTAAGTCCATTAGAGTTCATTTAGTTGAGCCTTTAAGAGCCATGCGAAAGCAATATCATGAACGTACGAGAGGAAGATGAACATGCTCCAAGTAGGCTTTTTTTCTACTTCTTATATCTTATAGTTATAGTAGCTCCGTGGATCCGCCCTTCGAGCGATGGTATAAGGAAAATGTTTTTTCCAGAAAGCACATGAAAGAACGAAATAAAGAACGTACCGAAGGAGCATGGGGTTTCGGGGGGGACTTACGCTTTTATTAAGCTTTAATACTCTTTGTCTTAGGCTTTCCCCCCTATGCTAGTTACTAACTTAGGTACCTAGCCCAGAATCCGGAATCCATCGAAAAAATCAAAGATAGTAATGCATTCTTAGAACATATCAGCAAATCAGCTACGTTACCCTTTTTCGCTTTCACGATTTCTATCTTTGTTTCGTTTCGCTTTTTGTTGTTGTTGGTTCCCATTTCATTTTTTGAGAAAAATATATCTTGTTTTTTCTTGCTCTTCTTTTAAATCCTGGTCTTGTTTCAATTGTAGTTCTTCGGTTGAGTTCGTTCTTTTATTCAAATACATCCGGTTAGCTCTCTGCTCGGGATGCATGGGCTGGGCGTCCGTCCTTCATCCCCATCCTTTATGTTATGTAAAAAGAGACTTCCCCTCCCACTCTCCAATATAGGGAACCTCTATCGAGCATCTCACATCTGTCTGTATCGTCGGTCGTATTTCTTTAGTAAGAGGACGTGTTAAAGCAATAAATATCAGAGATCTCAGGCGAGAGGTAGATCCACATGCGAAAAAATTATTTATTTCATAGGGGAATGATACCTTACTTAAAATAAGGAATTAGTAAAATATGCCAGAAAGAAAATAGAGGAGCGGGGCGGACATCGGCACGTGCGTGGAGGCTAGGGCAGGTAAGTTCACATAAGGGTCTGAGCTCATATGTCGTACTCTATCATTGGCATGGGCGGCATCGATTCATTCGATTACGTTTTACTCTTCAAAATCCATCTATGGATTTCCGTAGCTGGTTACAAAAAAATCCACTTTTATTCGATATCCGAGTCGAGCTGGGATAACTTTGATTATATGATATGCCCTCTTTCTGAGCCAAGAAGGCATGTTTTCGCGCTTTCATATAGAGAGGAGCCCTCAATAATATACTTTATTTCACGCCTATAGAAGAAATTGATAAATAAGTAGAGGATGATGATTTGAATGGGGATTTACAGAAAAATTTCCATTCTTATTTGAGTACCTAGGGAGGGAAGGATCCCGAGCGTAGAGCAAGAAGAGTAAAGTAAGAAATAAGAGTTATATTGGCACGTACTGGAAAAATCTATCTTTGTTTGGTCAGTACATCAGCGAAGCCTTTCCCGTTCCCTCTTTTTCAAATCATTCTTTTGCCAGTTGTTGTTGGAAACATAGGAAGGCCAGGGGCCCCCTGTATTTAGAATTTCGTATATATAGGCATCCTTATTAGTTTAGTCCAAACTAAACTGGAGTTAAAACTCTGGTAGCGAGGTCATATCTCTGTCTCGAGAAAATGCTTTCTTTTGGCAGGGTCGAGGGGGTCTCACAACCCTCGAAAAAGGACTCTCTTATTGGCGTGGAAATAAAAAAAAATCCAATGCAAGTATGGCTTTCAAGCTTGTCTCCCTGTTGCCTTAAGCCTGGAGACCGGGGGCGCTTAGGACCAGAGGTGCTTGCAGACCGGAGGTCGCGGCTGCTTGCTTTCTAAGGTAAGGTACGAACTAGTGCTGGTAAGTGAACGAACCTGTGAATTCTCGCGGCAGGCGTTCTCGAGGTCTTTGGTCCAGTTCAAGCAAAGGAAGGACAGACTGGACTGTTCCCTCGTGCTTCTCCCTTTGGGGGTGAAAACCTTCCTGACCGGAGTTCACTCTACTTCTCCTGGCGGGAAGTACTTGTTCCCTTCACCAACCAATCTTCGGATTCAAAAATCGTATGTATATAAGCATAGAAAGCGCACCGTTTTGATATGGCAGTTGAAAATAGATCTGGAGAGTTGCTCACTCCAACGAGCCTAGGTGGACTTTGTCCACTTCCTATCAACCCGGACTTGAAGAAAAGAAAACGGTGCCCACGAGACGGCTTATGGTGTTTCACAGGAAAGTCTGTTGGGCAGCAGAAACTCACTCCGTAATTAAGATCCTGAAGCGCTTGTCCGCCTTCAATTTTGGAAGGTAGGTTGCTTGACATACTGTGACGGTGGCTCCATACGGGATCGATCTTCTTGTCATATTCGTTTAATAACATTCTGACTCAGAATAATTTCTCTTGCAGTTTTCAAGCCAATCGTTTTCTCGCTCGGAGCTGAATGAAGGTATTTCCTTTGGCTAGATGTAGTGGAGTGACGCGAAGTTCCTTTCAAAAGTTTTTTTTTATAGCCTTATTCCGGGGGTCGTGGAAGAATTGGGTTCGACTCCCATAGCCCCGATGTGGCGAAAAAGACTGATTCAACGAGATACGCCGTGCCTGCATTAAGATTTAAAACTTGTCGTCTACTTTCAGGAAATGTTCGGAACAGAGAACTTACAATAATACAACGCCGCATTCTCCGAAGATTGAGGAACAAGAAGAGATCCATTAAGAGAAAGATTTATCCGAGAAAAAATCTTAACAGTTACATCCAATCACAAACTACACGAAAGTTGCCCCTTTTTCATGGGGATTTACCCATCACAGAGATGCACAGAGGAACAGAGCGAACTTCATATATCCCTTTTCCACTCAATCCAGAAACAAGATCGGACGTTATTCCGGTTCGTCTCCATTTTTGTGAAACTATTCCTCAAGCAAGGCAGCCGATAAGTCATGGAAGGGTTTGTGTGAATAATGGAATGGTAAGCATTACTCATTTTAAAGTGTCCCACGGTGATCTAATATCTTTTCAAGAAAATGACGCGAGAATCCGCGGTGAAGAAATAAGGAGATCTTTCTATATCGAAATATCAGTTGAAAAAATCATAGGCAAATTCCTGGATCACCCGGTAAGAATGTGGAGAAGAACAAAAGCTGAATGGTTCCACCTACTCAAAACTCACAGGGGATGCCGCCTACTACTAAAATCCCGGTTTTTGCGACAGTTGCGTTCTTCTATGCAAGAAGAAGACTTAGAAAGAACAAAGAAGTTTGGATCCGAAAAAGTATGCTTAGGCAGTTCCTTCGCTGAGCACAACAGAATGAAGAGGAATTTGTATCATTTCAAATCCCTATTCTTATCGAACAGAAGGAACAAGAAAAACCGAAATCTTCCTACTCGAACAAGAAGTCCTATAGTTTACAACTCTTCTTTATATAGAAATTCGACCTATTGCTCCGCATCCCCCCATCAGTTTACTATGAAGAGAAGAATCAAAAGGATTGAACTACCTACTCATTATTCGGAGGTGAATCATAGAACACTAAAAGCTGTGGTATCTTATGGACCTAACATAGGTCACATCCCTCACGACATAAGATTGAAAGATCTAAACCTTCCTCTTCGGAGCGGAAACGGACGTGGCCAAAACATATAAAGATCGGCGCAGTCGCTCATAGGGGCATATCTATCCGGATAGAGGATAGTCTAGATCGATTCATAGATAGATTTCTATCCGGTATCTCCGTGGGTAGAGATAAAGATAGGGATCCATCTAGATCTTGATTCACTATTTCCTTTTTTTTTCTTGATTCTGATTGATTGCCTTTTTGTGACGACAAGTTTTAAATCTTAATGCAGGCTGGAAACATCATTTTTCAATTATTACTTGCTGGGTCGGAGCGTAGACGAGCGAGTAGAGCCCAGGAAACTGGGAAGCCCGTCATTGAGCAGGCGACTAGAAGTAGAAGACTGCTGGCCTGAGAGAAGGCGGCCTCTCCCGGAAAACATGGCCCAATTTCTCTTCTTTCTTTTTTTTTCGGGTTTCTTTATTTTTTCAGGGGCCCAGAACGCTAAAGGGTAGGGGAGAAGCAAGCCGAACCTCTGATCGACCTGGACACATAAAAAATTCTCGGCGTCGAGAGAGATTTGAGATTCCATAAGTAACTTAGTGCAACATGGCAAATTTCATTGAGAGGAATCAGCAAAGAAAAGAAAAACGGGTCAACATCTTATTAAGATTTGATGGTTGCATTACTGTGAGATGCCCAAAGACTCCCGTGCCTTTCTTGGTTGGACCAACCAGATTTCCACAAGTCTTTCTGTTATAGCAAAAAGAAAAAGCGGAACTACAAGTGAATCTTAATAAAAAGCTTATGATGAGCATCTATTTGAGTCGAGCATTTCCAAGATCTAATTCAAGTTTTTTCTTATGTAGTGGAAATGCCTTACAATCTGAAGTTTTACGCTTAAGGGAAGAAATGTTCTTGGTGGATGCAGGACCTGGGACCCCCAGAATTTGTATGCAAGATGAGCCTACCGGAGTGCCAATCAACCGAGCCGCCAGGTTTGAGAATAAGGTGGGATCCCTGAATGTAGTGGCCGGTGAATCACTGATCAAAAAGCAGATTTTGGAGAGATTCTTCATCGATGTAGTGGCCGGTGAATCACTGATCAAAGAGCGAGCAGCCGCCAGGTTTAATGATTTGGTGGGATCCACAGATGTAGTGGCTGGTGAACCGCTTCTTCTTCTTCCGCGAAGATTCAGACAAAACCGAGCTTGGATGGAACTGAACAAGATTTGGCGAACGAATACAAAGGTAAAGGGCTTTATTATTGCGAAAGTAAAAGGAGGTTATTCAGTAGCCATCGCGGGTTTCATTACTTTTCTTCCATTCCGTCCAAAAATAAGAAAAAGGATATCGAATGATCGATTCACCATTGAGAGGATTAACCCCAAAAGGACGAATATTGTGGTGTTCTAACAGCGGCAGATCAAACAAGAACTTTTTTTTTTTTTTTTGATGTATCGTGCAACTAGGTAAGGAAGAGACTGTTTAAGGTCACCAACGAACCTAAGCACACGATCCATATCCTTAATCGGAGTGATGAACGGTTCAAAAGTATTCTTTGATATCTTCTTTGCAAGGATAACAATCCGATACAAAGAAAATACAGAAAGATAAAACCGAACGCATTCATCAGCCCGAGGACCACCACCGTAGATCACGCGACAATGGAACGCGGGAATTATACGAGGGTACCCTCGACGAGTCAGAGATACTGGAACAGACAATAGTTCAGGTTCACGACGATCGCCACCATAAGCGATCATCAGTGAAGATGAACACTGCTTCAAATATAAGGCAGTGGACAGAAATCCTGAACGTCTAACTAAGCTCAGTACTCTTCGAGCGAATAGGTGAGTGGCAATACAGTACTCCTTAGTATAACCGTCGAATAGTATCAATTGGACCTTAGAAAGAATCCCCTTGATGCTACGAAGATCTTCTAAAATCTTCTGCCACTGTAGTGGCTTAAGTCGGAGTACAACATCGAATAACCGTGTCATGATACAACGATTACTTTGCAGAGTTTTGTAGACATGCAAGAATGAAAACCTCGTTCTTTGCTTTACGAAGTTCCCACTGTAAGAGAGTTACCAAACTCATCTCGTGTTACATGTCGCGGGGTTTGCTCCACGCCCCACGTTGTTGTAGATAACAACGTGTTATCCGATGGTACAAGACGAAAGACGCTACAGACTCATCCACAGGGTACTTCATCATGCGAGATCCTAGAATGGCACTTAGTTGGTTACTAAGGCGTCGTCCTGGTGAGTCTACCAAACCCACAAGAACAACGTGTGGTTTCCAATGGTATATCTATAGATATTCGCCATATCTATAAACCACCATTGGCGCCACAGGCACATACTAACCACGACTGTGTCCGGAAGACACAGAAGCGATCAGCACGACGGAGGGTACCACCCCCCATCCAAAGGACAGAGTCCTTCGGCGCCAGAACTTATTTGTTTCTAAATGAATTTGTTTCAACAACAGATCCTTGTCCGTGCGTGGAAGGAGGAGAGTTGTAGCCGGATCGAACTCCCTTGACCTCTGAAGCGCTTGGACATAGGATTTCCGGCCTTTGGTCGCGCCTTGACATCTTTCAGTGGGTCGCCCCCACTCCACCTCTGTCTGTAGTAAGCGCTCTCGGCTTCTATTCGGGGGGTGGGTGGATGGCCTTCATCGTTTCCAGGTAGGCTGGGTCGATCATAACTCCCTTGACTGACCTCTTTAATTGGGTCGCGGTCGGCCCTTTGTAGTAGGGTGGGTCGCGCTATCGAGAAGCTTTCCCTGCAAACAGTAGTACTCCCCGCCTCCGGGCAAGTAATCCCACGGCCGAGGTTTCCAGGTTAAGCTCTAGCTGGATGATCACTGGAGAAGTTGCCCATGGAATAGAAGTTTTGGGTCCGTCCTTACCCCTCTTCATATCCTAAATATCGAGTACCTAAGGGCCCTTTCCGACCGACCTCTTTTCTAGGTTTCCGGCCAGGGTGGTAGTGCTTTTCCAACCTATTCCTCAAAAGAGAGGTTCCTCCTCTATCCCTTCAACCTTCTCGGGAGGCGGGATGCCCCATAAGCGCTTTTACCTTTCCTCTTTTATACACCTTCCCATCCATCAATGAAAAAATTAGTTATTACGTATCTAAGGAACTCGACCCCAACGCATCTATCCGACCGAAGCCGACCATTGAACCTCCAAAAACAGGACCGGGTGCTCCTGTCTTCTCTTCCCAATGGGAGGAATCACCCTGATAGGAGCATCTGTAGCGGCATCAGTAACGGGGGAAAGAGAGGCGGAAGGCGCCCCGATAGAGAAGGTGAAACCTTCCAAACAATGAAAAAAATCCGTCATTGGGGATAACTTCGAAGCTTATCGGGCCTCCTCTTGTAAGCTAGCTCCATTCGATCGATCGCTTCCGTTCGGAATAGATTAGTTGGGAATTGGATGCTCTGCAGTGAAGGGCCTAGCTGCTAAAGCAGTTGATCCACTCGATAGGGCGGGAAACGGATAGAGATGAAGATGCAGAGTCTGATGCGCCTCTCATCCCGGTGAAGAAGAGGTGGGTTTCCTGGGCCCCTCATTGGGTCGGAGCTTCCTATCTCTCATTCGTTCCCCCTGGAGTAAAGTAATCGGAATCAGGGTTTGGTTCCGGTGGCCTCATATCTCCTACCCAATTTGAAGGCGGGTCAATGGGCATTAGATACGTGATAACACTTGTGGTTTCGGCGAATCGCCTTCACTCTCGGGGTTCAGTACCCGCCTCTTGGTGTCCAATACCCAGTGATGGGAGAAGGAGTGGGAGACGAAGAGAGAGAAGATGGTTGCTTAGCAGCGGAAGCTGGGGATCGAGAAGCGGAGGGAGAGCTTAGGCTTGAAATGGAGCTGGGATACCGGTATTTTTCCCTCCCTGGATCCGAGTCTTTCTCTTCTCCTGGACCGAGCACCGAGACCGAGGAAAGAGAGGCTGGATACGAGTCTGATGAGATCAGAGCCAGTGAAGAGAAGAGGGAAGGCTTACTCTGCTAGGCTGGCTTGCTTGTTCGACTAGAGCACATAAATAAGGTAGCTTGCTTACTTAGTGCGAAACGCTAAGGCCAATTAAGCAACGTTAATGGACCGCTCCCCATTACAGACGCTTTCACAGGGCTTCTTTTTAGATAAAATAGGCCATAGAAATTCACTCATAACAGAAGCTAGAGGACAGTATTCGTAGGACGGTA